ACGGACGCTAAGATGGAATAGGCCCGCTAATATGCCCAATGTTCCTGCTGCAATATGATGAGAGGCTATTCCTCCTGGAACAAAAGGATCAAAACCTTCCACGCCCCACGCTGGATTTACAGGTTGTACTTTTCCCGTTAGTCCATAAGGATCGGACACCCATATTCCGGGACCATACAAGCCTGTTACATGAAATGCACCAAAACCAAAGCAAGCCACCCCTGAGAGAAATAAATGAATTCCAAAGATCTTTGGCAAATCCAAAGAGGGTTTTCCTGTACGTTCATCACAAAATATTTCTAGATCCCAATACACCCAATGCCAGATAGCTGCCAAAAAGCATAAGCCAGAAAACACAATATGTGCTCCCGCTACACCTTCGTAACTCCAAATACCTGGATTCGTTACAGTCCCCCCTGTGATACTCCAACCGCCCCATGAATTGGTTATTCCTAAACGAGTCATGAAGGGTATAACGAACATACCCTGTCTCCACATTGGATCAAGAACAGGATCAGAAGGATCAAAAACCGCTAATTCATACAGAGCCATCGAACCGGCCCAACCAGCAACCAGAGCTGTATGCATTATATGAACAGAAAGCAACCGACCGGGATCATTCAATACAACGGTATGAACACGATACCAAGGCAAACCCATGGAAATACCCCTTATATCAAAGATAAATGAACACTACGTAACTTTATTGCATTGGAAAAGACTATAATATGACTATCCTATGGACCACTCTTGTTGAGTCAATTATTTCCGAACAAGGGTTTCTATTCTGTTGGTAATAATGGAACAATTCTGTTCGTAGGAACAAAGAGAAGCAGATTTATTCTATACTCGATAAGTACCAATACGCAATGGGGGAGTTGATCCCATTTTCTATGAGCGAATGAGTCCATACTTATTTATCATTAGAAAGACCTATTCGTAATAATTTGAGTTTATTCATTCTGTCTTTCTTTATGAATTTTGAGAATCTATGGATAAAAGAAATACGATAAAAACCAATATGAATATTATAAAGACAATAAAAAAAATTGTTACGTTTCCACCTCAAAGTGAAATATAGTATTTAATTCGTTCTTTCATTTAATGCCTATTGGTGTTCCAAGAGTTGTATTCCGAAATCCTGGAGATCCAATTTCATCTTGGGTTGACATATAGTGCGACTTGTCAGATATATTGGGTCATATGGTATTTCCCCGTTCTCTCCCCCGATCGAGATATCCCCCGTTTCGCCCAAGAAAGATAAATTGAATCATCAAAAATTTGGAGCGTGAAGTGCAATTAGATCCATTTTTGAGGGGATTCATATTACTATTATCAATTAGAATAATTTATGGTTGGCTTGGTTGGACTAAATAAATGAAGTATCCAGGCTCCGTTTAGAAAAAACCCAATTGGATTGGTAAGATATCTATGTAAGATATCTATGATTGCTATTCATATTTTTTCTTTGTAAAGAGATCCTAATTGTCAAGCAAAGTTATCTCAACTCTAATAAATACTTGTATAAAATGAATTGAAAAAAAAAAAAAAAAATACAAAAAGAAATGGTAATGGGAGCATTTGTCCTATATGTACAAATCCAAATCGGGCGGATCTTTACCCGGAGTAGAGCATAAACCTAAAAAGATGAAACAGACCCATTCAGGAACAAGAAAATACCATCGCGGTTTGGATTAAATCTCGATGAAAGAATACATCAATGAGAAGTTAATTCGATAAGTTTAATGACCCTTTCTTATAACTTCGAATTTTATAATAGAAAATATCAAAAAGGAGTAAAAACTCGTCTTTAATGAAAAATCGAAGAAAAGCCCTTTCGTTAGAAGTAAGAAAGAACCCTTGTAGAAAAAAAGAAAGAGGACTGGAATCTCTACATTGATTCACAATTTTTTTGAACCGTATGCATCAAAAGGCGCATGTACGGTTCCTAAGGGATACAATTTTACCCTAATCAACCGACTTTATCGAGAAAGATTACTTTTTTTAGGCCAAGGGATTGGTACCGAGCTTTCGAATCAACTTATTGGTCTTATGTTGTATCTCAGTATGGAGGATGAGAACAAAGACCTGTATTTGTTTGTAAACTCTCCTGGGGGCTGGGTAATACCTGGGATCGCCATTTATGATACTATGCAATTTGTGCGACCAGATATCCATACAATATGCCTAGGATTAGCAGCTTCAATGGGATCTTTTATCCTGGCCGGAGGACAACTTACCAAACGTATAGCATTCCCTCACGCTTGGCGCCAATGAGGTTTTTATTTGAGAGAAAAAAGAAGACTATGCCTTCGCCATATGAATACTAAGTAATAATAGCATGGCACTTCGAATTCGATATGAGAAATTTTTGTATTGTTTTTTTTTTCAAAACATTAGATTCTGTATCGAGAGAGTAGTATGAGATAAGGGGTATTTCCGATTTTCTATTATATATCGGGAGTTCAGTTCAGCGTCACAAACTTTTTGTTTTCATGCCGGAGAGTTCTTAACAATATTTATGTTATGAAAGAGTACGAAAAAAAAAATAATTTTTCCTTATTTGATCGGATTAAAAAGAAACTTTGGGATTGCTGAATCACAGACAAAAAAAAGAAAAAATAAACATATAAAGCAACGGAGCCATCATAGTATTTTTGAATTCCTCCGAAAGGAAGGATGGCAATTTGATTATTTACCCATCTGAGTCTGATAGATTCTATTTTTCTCTTTCTTCAATGGGGGTCAATTTTCTTGTAGAGCCGTATGCACAAAAGATGCCTGTACGGTTGTTCAATTCTATCTTTTTTCTATTCTTTATCTTTCTTTTTTCTTTGCTTTATCATGCGAGATAGGGGAAGCTTTTATTTTGTTATATCATCAGGGTAATGATACATGAACCTTATAGTGGTTTTTATATGGCACAAGTAGGCGAATTTGTCCTGGAAGCGATAGAAATGGCGAAACTGCGTGAAACCCTCACAAGGGTTTATGCAGAAAAAACGGGCCAACCCGTGTGGGTTATACACGAAGATATGGAAAGAGATATTTTTATGTCAGCAACAGAAGCCCAAGCTTATGGAATTGTTGATTTTGTAGCGGTTCAAGGAAAAGAACATGGATTTCACGCAGATCTATGATTTGAGATTTTATCTTCGAATTGAATATTCTATTAAATAGAAGTAATTCACCATCATTCGGTTAGGATCAATCTAAACCAACCCATCATATTATGTATACGATTCAACATGCCAACTATTAAACAACTTATTAGAAATACAAGACAGCCAATCAGAAATGTCACGAAATCCCCCGCTCTTCGGGGGTGCCCTCAGCGTCGAGGAACATGTACTAGGGTGTATGTGCGACTCGTTTAGATCATGAGCTGGCACAAAAAGCAAGAAAACTACTTTTACAGTATCAATGATCAGTACCGGTGAATGGGATAGGATGGAAAAAGGAACTCCATCCATTATAAAAAAAAAACTCTACCATATCCCTCTATTGTGTATGAAGTTTATGGTTTCCGTTGGTGTAAATCCAATCACCTGAATTTAAGATGATAAGAAATTCTCCATTGGTAACAAATGGTTATCCATTAAGCGGAGGAAATCTTATTTAAAAAGCATAAAACATAAAGATTAGGTAGGCTCCCAATCTGGCAAGAACGGACTAAGAGGGTCAGCTACCCAGCAAACTTTCATAATTAAATACCGTTACTGTATAGGTAGATCTGATTGTGAAAGACCTATTACTGGACAATTCATGGGTAGAGCCAAAGCGTGTGAACTATACAAGTTCCCAATAACATCAATTAGTTGATTAAATATTAAAAATTAAAGTATAAAGTAAAGGCTCCGGTGTATAGAGAAGACCTCACCGTTTAAGAAGTAACCATAGAAACGAAGGAACCCACTATTTCTTTTTTTATTTCTTTTATTTACTATATTTTTGATACCTAGGAAAATACAATTTCTTAGTTCTGTCTTATTTCGCAGTGAAATACCTAAAAAAAAATCGTGGTCGGGAAGGTTAGAGTAGCCAAAGCCATTGGAATTTTGATTTTATACATTGGAAAAATCCGTTTTGTTATTAATAGACTAGGAAGGGGGAAAAGAATAACTGAAAGAAAGGCAATCAATTAGTTATTCGTCAAAGTTTCATTTATTCAATGACCAGAATTAAACGGGGATATATAGCTCGGAGACGTAGAACAAAAATTCGTTTATTTGCATCAAGCTTTCGAGGGGCTCATTCAAGGCTTACTAGAACTATTACTCAACAGAAAATAAGAGCTTTAGTTTCGGCTCATCGGGATAGGGATAGGAAAAAGAGAGATTTTCGTCGTTTGTGGATCACTAGGATAAACGCAGTAATTCGCGAAAGGGGAGTATCCTATAGTTATAGTAGATTAATACACGATCTGTACAAGAGACAGTTGCTTCTTAACCGTAAAATACTTGCACAAATAGCTATATCAAATAGGAATTGTCTTTATATGATTTCGAACGAAATCATAAAGGAAGTAGATTGGAAAGAATCCACCAGAATAATTTAAATGGAGTTACCCGGAGAATGAACTCCGGGAAGGTAGAGTAGAAATTAGTATGAGAAAATATACTAAAGTAGTCAAAATGAATGAACACGTTCAATTCAATAAAAACAGATTTCTTTTTTTCCGATTCATTTTTTTCTTAGGACACGATACTCAAATCTAGATTCACTCAAATCTAGATTCTTGTAATTATGATTCAAGTGAAGAAAAAGTAAGCCTATTTATTTCGGGCTTTAAAACCAGTAGTTCTAGCGGTCGACTCGGTTCTTTCAAATTGTTTCTCATTATTGAGAAAAGGTAACAAAGATAAAATACGAGCTTGTTTTATAGCAAGAGTAATTAATCGTTGTTGTTTCAAGGTCAATCTATTCACACGTCTTGATAATATTTTTCCTTGTTCACTAATAAATCGACTAATTAAACTCATGTTTCTATAATCAATTCG